TCCATAAAAACTTGGGATCCAACACCATGATAAAATACTACCCTCATGATTAGACCATGTCCCTGAGATTTGATAAAAGAAAGGTGCATTAGCGGTTAATACGCTGTAATTGGATAAGTTATTAGGAATATGACGGAACGAAAGACCAAGGAAAGAAAGAAGAATGCACCAAAATGCAGGGGCTGCACCAAACGCTGGTGGTTCTTTCTTGTTGTAAGTGAATGCAACGAAAAGACCCGGAAAGAACGAATAATGAGAAAATGCATTTATTGACATGACATTTATTTGCGCCGTTTTCGCAAGCGCCTTGGTTCATAATAATATTAAACGCCTTCTCCAAGCTCGCACTTTAATTTTCTTCCTCTATTAGGCGCTTTAAAGTTAAAGTGGAACCCCCCCCGCAAGCGCCTTCGCCTTCCACAGGCTTACCGCACTAGCTTACTGTGCGAGCGAGTGGAGTATACGTAACTCAAATCCTTTTCTCGCCAAAAATAACGAGAAAGCTAGCGCAGTTGAAGTCAGTCCGTTCCGCTCTTTTCACTCTTTGGGCAGTCCAGTTCGAAGTCAATGAATTCCTTTCTCTTACGCAATTATAGTTGGAAATGCTTTAAGCGCGTATTGATACTTCTAAAGTTGAGGAGGTTTTCGGTTTCGCCTTTCCTCTTGGTTTGTGATTCATTGAGATTTCTCCTACACTCTTTCTGTTTTCACATGGTATCAGAGCTCATTTGGGACCTCTAGTCTTTGTTTTCTCCTACAAAGCCCTAAGCCGATCCGATTGTGGCGCTTCATTGGTGCGAGATTGAACGGATCTTCCTCCTTCCCCACCCGGTTCCTTTTTCTTTCTAATGTTAGAAAGCCCTTATCACTTGTTGGAAAAGTTCTGTTAGGTTCTTAGTAGCAGTCGACGACCTTTTTACTTCACATAGCTTTTCGTCTCCTTGATAGCTGGAAGTTCTCCAAAAGTATGAAAAGCTGGAGGACTTTGTACCATCCATTCAAGTGTGGTTGGATTCTGTTCAACAGCCCAAGGACTTGGAGCACATCTTTTGTTCTTTCCACTGCTTGAAGTGATTGTTACGACCACGAAGAAACGACGAATCCCAACTACGGATATATAAGAGCCGAAACTGCTCAGAGCATTCCATCCGGCGTAAGCATCTGGATAATCTGGAATGCGACGTGGCATACCCGAAAGCCCTAAGAAATGCATGGGAAAGAGGGTCAGATTAACCCCGAAAAAAGTGATCCAAAAATGGATTTGACCTAAAGTTTCAGGGTATGCCCGACCAAAGATTTTACCCACCCAATAGTGAAATCCTGCAAATAAAGCAAAAACGGCTCCCATAGAAAGTACATAATGGAAATGTGCAACCGCATAATAAGTATCATGTAGAGCAATGTCTAGCCCAGAATTAGCTAGAACTATTCCAGTGAGCCCTCCTATTGTGAACAAAAAGATGGACCCTACAGCAAATAACATGGGTGTTTTGTATTGTATCGAACCTCCCCACATGGTAGCAATCCAACTAAAGATTTTTATTCCAGTGGGGACAGCTATGATCATGGTAGCTGCGGTGAAGTAGGCACGCGTATCAACGTCTGAGCCCACAGTAAACATATGATGAGCCCAAACCAGAGATCCAAGAACACCTATACTGATCATGGCATAAACCATGCCTAGATACCCGAAGACCGGTTTTCCCGAAAAGGTCGATACGATATGACTAATAATACCGAATCCAGGCAGAATTGGAATATACACCTCTGGATGACCGAAGAACCGAAAGAGATGCTGGTATAATATGGGGTCTCCCCCTCCAGCAGGATCAGAAAAGGTTGTATTAAAGTTTCGATCGGTTAATAACATTGTAATTGCCCCTGCCAGTACCGGAAGTGATAATAAAAGTGGGAATGCTGTCACTAGAACGGACCACACAAAAAGGGGTGATCTATGCATAGTCATTCCGGGTCCACGCATGTTGGAGATAGTTGTTATAAAATTGATAGAACCTAAAATTGATGAAACACCTGATAGATGAAGACTAGAAATTGCTGAATCAACTGCTCCTCCAGAATGGCTGGTAATACCACTTAAGGGCGGATAGACCGTCCACCCAGTGCCGCTACCCACTTCTACTAAGGCTGGGCTTAATAGGAGCAAGAGACTTGGTGGCAACAACCAGAATGATATATTATTTAATCGTGGAAATGCCATGTCAGGTGCACCTATCAGAATCGGAACAGACCAATTACCAGATCCACCTATCATCGCCGGCATAACCATAAAAAAGATCATTAAAAAAGCGTGAGCCGTTATTAAAACATTATAAAGTTGATGATTCCCACCAAGAATTTGATCGCCGGGTCGTGCTAATTCCATACGAATCAGTACTGAGAAGCATGTGCCCATCACTCCAGCAATGGCACCGAAGATGAAATATAGAGTACCTATATCCTTGTGGTTAGTGGAGAACAGCCATCGGACCGGATTTGTCAT